AAATATTATACTAGTACATATTCTAATACTAATTGATAATACTACTAAATTAATAATTCGAATTAATCCTATGTTTCATTACATATATATAATGAGATAATGAAAATAAAAGAAAATAAAAACATATAGAAAATAAAAACATATAGAAAATAAAAACATATAGAAAATAAAAACATATAGAAAATAAAAACATATAAAAAAAAATTTCAAAACTGAAAAAATTTCAGTAGTCATATGGGGTAAAATATCTAGGGATTTCTAGCATATTCTTTTCGAAGTATTTTTTTCATTAATATCTGTGTATAGGATCATTGCTTCTATTGATTTGATACGAATACATTACATAAACATAATCTAAAGCACCGAACGATTATATTTTTTCTCCTTTCCTTATCCTGGATTTCATTTCTATTTTCCTTAATTGATTTGATTCAATCCGTTGAGTTGCGAGTTTACATATAACAACTCATATCTTTCTATACAAAAAAATTCGAAACTTTTTTCTTGTACTATACCGACTGACCCTCTCAGAAATAAAATAAAAAGAATCGAGTTATTTCATTAGAGTTAGAATGAAAAAAAAAAGAGTCATTCCATTTCAGACCAATCTCGAGTACTAAAGAAAGATCGCGATTTGGAATGAACCAAAATACTTGTTTGTTTTGTTACGGCAATAACACTTAGTAATAGTAAGACCACCCGATGGGTTGGATTTCACTACAAGAAAAAGGTTTGTTTTACAGCAAACCTACATTACACAATGAAACATACCACAGAGTGGTATAATAGACGGAATCGTAAATTATCTAATCTACAGAAGAAAGATACTTCTAATAGAAAGAATTAGACATTATCGAATGATTTGACAGACCAAATCCCAAAACCAACTCAACTCATAGAATATAGAAGAAGGAAATTGATACATTTAGGACCAATTCATTATCTCTGCATTATCTCTGAATCAATCAATTGGGGTTGTTGTTCTGCCAAAAAGCGATTAGTCAGGCGACTCCACAAAACAAATACAAGAAAAGAATAGGTCCTAGATCTATGTGACTGTTGAAGTTTTTAGACAGAATCATGTCATGATTCTCACTTCATAAATTGACCGGATTCGATATACCAACGCAAAAATATATCACTAACTCTTTAATCATGGACAGAAAAAGAGGAAAAAGGTCATATGTAATCCATCCACGAAGATTAATGAAGGAAGATGAGTATTTTATCCGAGATTTTACAAATACTGATTAGATCTATTGGAATGAATTATTGTTTTTTATTTATTGTTTTTATTTTCCTGTCCCTATGTATTTACATGAACATGTGGTAATACTTTTGGACCAACCAACCGGCCAGTCTATAAACAAGTACTAATGAGGAAATGAAAACTATACTAAACTAAAATAGAATGTATTAGGGCTATACGGACTCGAACCGTAGACCTTCTCGGTAAAACAGATCAAACTGATTATCATCGAAATGATTCGAACTGTTTCAAAGACCCAACATGCATTTTGTTGCATTGGGCTCTTTCATAAACTGATGTAAAGATCAGTTAGTCCACCATATTTTTCTTTACAGGAAAATAATGAGATGGCTCCATGTGCTCTGATTCATCATTTGTATTCTGATCTAGGAGCAATACCAAAGTGTTTCAAAGAAGGGTTACCTTGACTTAGGTCTGCCTTCGGCCTAGATCTAACTAAGTTAGATGGAGTCTCTATCGCTACGCTGCAAGAGTCGAATATGAGACTTCATACACCTTAAAGTTCATAGGACGAAAAAAGGTTATTTTGAGGCCCTTATACTCATTATGCCTAGCATTGAATGGACTGGGTATTTACCTTATCAACTATCAAATCAATGGCGGGTTCTATTTGATTTGGCACCTGAATTCGCACCTGAATCGGACCGAACCCAATATTTGTCAGGCTATTGTTCTCTTGTTCCCTCGAATCTATGGAGTAAGACATCGATTTGTCAATAAGATCAATTATGTTTATTGCATTGCATAATGGGCTCCCTTGAAAAGCATTGGCGCACGTGTAAACGAGGTGCTCTACCTAACTGAGCTATAGCCCTTGTCATAGATATATTAACATATGGATAATTTCTTGTCAAGATGGATATTCCATAATCCCACATGATAGCTCTCTGATCCGTCTACTGTTAACAGGTTGGTATTGCTTAGAAATAATATTCCACTTATAATCCTATAAGTGATGGATCCTTTTTTTGGTGATAAATAACCTACTTAACTCAGTGGTTAGAGTATTGCTTTCATACGGCGGGAGTCATTGGTTCAAATCCAATAGTAGGTAGAACTTATTAGATACCGAAGTCAATTGAGTGATATCTAATAAGTTTTTCTACCCATTTTCTTTTTTTTTTTCGTTATATCAGATTAGACTTGATTGTGTTCAATTGGCAGAATAAAAATGTGGTGTATCATAATACAGTTCTAAAGAACTTCTTTTGATTATTTTGATGTATTGAC